AAAAAATGTTTCCAGTATCAATGATCAGTACCAGATAGAATAGGATACAATGGAGGAATTACACTCACTATCTACAAACTACAAATCAAAAAGATCCATTATATTATATCTTATATCCCTGTGTATTCAATTTATGGTTTCCATTGGTGCAAATCCAATCACCTAAATTTAAGATGAGAAGCAATTCCCCTTTGGTAAGAAATGGTTATCCATTAAGCGGGGAAAATCTATAAAAATGATGTTCCCACTCTTGCAAGAACGGACTAACAGGGTCAGCTACCTAGCTAACTTTCATAATTAAATACCGTTACTGTATGGGTTAGATCTCATTGTGAAAGACCTATTACTAAATAATTCATGGGTAGAGCCAAAGGATGTGAACTGTACAAGTTACCAATACCAATAATATTGATTTGATTATATGAAGGAAGGGGTTCCGGTGTATAGAAAGGGCCTCACCGTTTAAGAAGTAACCATAGAAACGACGAAACCACTATTTCTTTATCCATTTATATTTAATTTTGACTATTTTTTTATGTTTTGTTTTTGATATGTAGTATCCATTTATTATTTAGAGGTGAAATGCCTAAAAAAAATCGTGGTCGGGGAGGTTATAGTAGCAAAAGCCATTGGAATTTTTATTTTATACATTGGAAGAATACGTTTTGTTATTAATCGACCAGTAAAGAGGAAAAGAATAACTGAAAGAACGGAAATCAATTAGTTATTCATCAAAGTTTCATTTATTCAATGACCAGAATTATACGAGGATATGTAGCTCGTAAACGTCGAACAAAAATGAGTTTATTTGCATCAAGCTTTTGGGGGGCTCATTCAAGACTTACTCGAACTATTACTCAACAGAAAATAAGAGCTTTGGTTTCTGCTCATCGGGATAGAAATAGGCAAAAGAGGGATTTTCGTCGTTTGTGGATCACTCGGATAAATGCAGTAATTCGCGGAAAGGGCGTATCCTATAGTTATAGTGGATTAATAAATGATCTGTACAAGAGTAAATTGCTTCTTAATCGTAAAATACTTGCACAAATAGCTATATTAAATAGGAATTGTCTTTATATGATTTCCAATGAGATCATAAAAGAAGAGGATTGTAAGGAATCCATCGGAAAAACTTAAATGACGTTCCCCGGAGAATGAACTCCGGGAAGATATAGTATAAATTAGTATGATAAAAAATTGAGAATATGACAAAGTCGTCAAAATGAGTGAACGCGCTCAAACAAAAAAAAGAATCAAAGAATTGGGGAAGAATAAATCTTTTTTTTATTACAACATGACAATCAAATCTATATTTTTGGATTTTTTGAATAAAAAATCCATCTGCGTTTGAGTTCATATTGGAATTTTGATTCGATTGAAGAGTAAGCCTATTTATTTCTGATTCTAAAACCAGTAGTTCTAGCGGTCGATTCGGTTCTTTCAAACTGTTTCTCGTTATTAAGAAAAGGTAACAAAGATAAAATACGAGCTTGTTTTATAGCAATAGTAATTAATCGTTGTTGGTTCAAGGTCAATCTATTCACTCGTCTAGATAATATTTTTCCTTGTTCACTAATAAACCGACTAATTAAACTCATATTTCTATAATCAATTCGATCCCCCGATCCAATCGGGGGCAAACGCCTACGAGAAGATCGCTTGGATTTAAGAAAAGGTCGCTTGGATTTATCCATGGTTTGTTTGTTCCTTATCCGTGAAAATCCTATTTCTTAATTCTAATTCATTTTTAAGATCCGACTGAAATAGAAATAGGATTTGCTTTAAGTTATATTTATATATTATATATATAATATGTCATTTTTACTCTTCCTTGGAAGGGTGACAGACAGACCTGCATTCGATCTATTTCTTTATCTCCCCATGAACTGTATGTTTGTAACAATAGGGACAGAATTTTTTTAATTCCAATCGACTAGACGTATTGTGTCTATTCTTTTGGGAAATATATCTTGAAATGCCCGTTGATTCTTTATTAACACCATTTCGGACACAACTGGTACATTCCAAAATAACGGTTACCCGGACATCTTTATTCTTGGCCATGAACCCCCTTTGGTTTTTTCTTCGCTCAACTCTTCCATTTTTTCGATCTGAAGCGAATAAGAAAGGAACAAAGAAAAAATAGAAGTTGCTAACTCGAAATCGAATTAGGAAAGATTTCGTTGCAATCAAGAGAGTAGTAAATAAAAAAATAAGTAATACAATTATTTCTAACTATATTATATTTCTAATTGCAGTACAGTATCTTATTTAACTATCTTGTATGATACTGTTGTCCTAGGCGCAAATTTCCGTTCTCACTCTATTATTAATTTGAGCCTGAATTTTCACTGAGATTGAATAGACTTTTATTCTTTCTCTCTGCTTCCGTACCTTATTCTAATTCAAAAATATAAATATAATCTATATAGATATATGGATTACTTACAGATATTTGATTGTATCTCTAATCCTCTTCCCGTATCAATAACTAAAACGA